CTTGGAACAAATCGAAACTAGGATCTTCTCAGAAAGATCTAAAGAAAAAACAAAAAGATGATTTTTGTTTTTTAACAGTTTGGGGAATGGAAGCCGAACTTCCCTTCGGCTCGCCCCGAAAACGACTTTCCTTTTTTAAACCCATTTTTACGGAATTAAATCAAAAAATTGGAACATTAAAAAAGAAGTATTTTGGAGTTCTACTAGTTTTCAAAGGAAAAACAAAATTACTTGGAAAACTTTCAAAAGAAGCAAAAAAATGGGTTATCAAAAGTGTTCTTTTGATAAAAAAAAAAATAAAAGAAATTTCAAAAGTCAATCCAATTCTATTATTTCGATTAAAAGAAGTCCAAATATATGAATCGAGAGAATTTAAAGAAGAAAAAGATTCCCTAATAAGCAATCAGATAATTCACGAATCGCTGATTCAAATTACACCTCCAAGTTGGAGAAATTCTTCATTTACAGAAAAAAAAACGAAGAATCTGTCGGATCGAACAAGTACAATCCTAAATCAAATAGAAAAAATATCAAAAGAGAAAAAAAAAGTAACTCCAAAAATAAATAATCTTAGTAGTGCTAACAAAACAAACTATAATGCTAACAGATTCGAAAAATGGCAAATATTAAAAAGAATAAATGCTCGAATAATTTGTAAATCCCCTTTTTTTTTTAAATTTTTTATTGAAAGAATATACACAGATATTTTTTTATCTAGCATTAATATTCCAAAAACAAATACAAAACTTTTTCTTGAATTAATTAAAAAAATGAGTGATAAATCCATTTATAATAATTCAAGAAAACAAGAAATAATTAATAAAAAAAAGAAAAAACCAATTCCGTTTATTTTACAGTCACTTGATAATATCAGTAATGTTAAAACTAACTCACATGGTTTTTATAACTTATACGACATATCCCAAGCATATGTATTTTACAAATTATCACAAACCCAAGTTAGTAATTCGTATAAATTAAGATATGTTCTTGACTATCAAGGAATCCCCTTTTTTCCGAAACCCGAAATAAAGGATTCTTTTGAAACGCGAGGAGTGGTTCATTCGAAATTGGGGAATAAGAAACTTCCGAGTTATGAAATGAATCAATGGAAAAATTGGTTAAGAGGGCATTATCAATACAATTTATCTCAGATAAAATGGTCTAGATTAATACCAAAAAAGTGGCGAAATACGCTTCATAAGCGTCATATAGCTAAAAATGAAATTGTAAGCAAATGGGAGGAAAAAGGCCACTTAATTGATTCCAAAAAACAATTTGAAGCATATTCATTATCTAATCAAAAAGATAATTTTCAAAAAGACTATAGGTATGATCTTTTATCATATAAATTTCTTGATTATGAAAATAAAACGGAATGCTTTTTTTATAGATCTCCGTTTCAAGGAAATAAGAATCAAGAGATTTCTTACACGTCTAAAGAGACCCTTTTGGATATACCGAGAAACATCCCTATTCATAATTATCTAAATAATAATCTAGGAAGGGTCGATACTCTATATATGGATATGGAAAAAATGGCCAATAGAAAATATTTTGATTGGAAAAGTCTCAATTTTTATCTTAAACAAAAAGTTAATATTGAGGCCTGTACCACGACCAATACCAATAGGAATCAAAATGTTCAAATCCTTACTAATAATTCTACTAAAAAAGACCTTTCTTATCTTAAAATTCCAGAAAAAAATCTACCAAATTCTCATAAAGGTTTTTTTTATTGGATGGTAATGAATGAAAAAAGCCTAAAGCAGCCCATATCAAATCTGGAATCTTGGTTCTTCCCAGAATTTGTATTGCTTTATAGTGCATATAAAACGAAACCTTGGTTTATACCAAGTAAATTACTTCTTTTAAATTTGAATATAAATGAAAATTGTAGTCAAAATAAAAAGATCAATGAAAAGGAAAAAGGAAGTTTTTTGGTTGCAGCGAAAAAAAAGGATCCAAATCAAAAAGAAAAAGAACCCATAAGTCGAGGAGATCTTGGATCCGTTCTCTCAAAGCCAAAAGATATTGAAGAAAATTATGTAAGATCAGACATGAAAAAAGGGAAAAAGAAAAAACAATACAAAAACAAGACAGAAGCAGAACTAGATTTCTTCCTGAAACGTTATTTGCTTTTTCAATTGAGATGGGGCGATACTTTTAATCAAAGAGTGATCAATAATATCAAGGTATATTGTCTCCTGCTTAGACTCGTAGATCCACGAAAAATTACTATATCCTCGATTCACAATAGAGAAATTTGTTTGGATCTAATGCTAATTCAGAATAATTTAACTTTTACAGAATTGATGAAAAGGGGAATACTTATTATAGAACCCGCCCGCCTATCTGTAAAAAAAGATGGGCGGTTTATTATGTATCAAACCATAGGTATTTCGTTGATTCACAAGAGTAAACACCAAATTAATAAAAAATACCAAGAGCAAGGATATGACCCTAAGACTCATTTTTGTGAAGCTATTTCAACACAGCAAAGAATAACCGAAAATAGAGATAAAAATCGTTGTGATTTGCTTGTTCCTGAAAATATTTTATCGTTTAAACGTCGTAAAAAATTAAGAATTCTAATCTGTTTCAATTCAAAGAATAGAAATATTATAGATAGAAATCCAGTATTTTGGAACGAAAAGAACCTAAAAAACAGCACCCAGGTTTCACATGACAACAAGCATCTTGATAAAGAAAAAAATCAATTAATGAAATTAAAGCTTTTTCTTTGGCCTAATTATCGATTAGAAGATTTAGCTTGTATGAACCGTTATTGGTTTAATACGAATAATGGCAGTCGTTTCAGTATGTTAAGGATACAGATGTATCCACGATTAAAAATTTGTGGATAATACATTTTTTGTATATATGCTATACCCTATAATATATATAGGGTATGGTATGCGAGGTATATGAAAACAAACAAATATACGGATCACGTATCTTGTCTCACATTTCAGTAATGTTTCAATTAGATCTCGAAATGAATCAACAGAACCTTGGAACTTTCTTCATTTTAGGTCTAAATTCAAATTATTCGACGGAAAAATGTACCAATCCTTTTCTACTCCTATCTAAATCCAATTTCAAATTAAATTAATTGATTTGAATTCAGAAAATTAGAAGTTCATAAAGAATTTATGATTATATTATTGTAGATACCACATTCAAATTAATGACCTTATTATTATTACTGATTCAGTAAAATCCATATCTGTAAAAAGCGAGGGGGTTTTTTTATGGTAAAAAATTCATTCATTTCGGTTATTTCTCAAAAAGAAAACAGAGGGTCTGTTGAATTTCAAGTATTCAATTTCACCACTAAGATAAGGAAACTGACTTCACATTTGGAATTGCACAAAAAAGACTCTTCATCTCAGAGAGGGTTGCGCAAAATTTTGGGAAAACGTCAACGGCTGCTGGCCTATTTGTCAAAAAGAAATAGAGAACGCTATAAAGAATTAATCCGCGAGTTGGATATTCGTGAGATAAAAACTCGTTAATTTGAAGAGTGATACCTTTGAGCTTAATCATTTAAATTTTGATGAACTTATTTTTACTTTAAACAATGCACGGAAGAATGACTCGAGAAAAACTTATGATTGCACCAACTAAAAGAAAAGACCTCATGATAGTCAATATGGGTCCTCACCACCCGTCAATGCATGGTGTTCTTCGACTGATTGTGACTCTCGATGGTGAAGATGTTATTGACTGTGAACCAATATTGGGTTATTTACATAGAGGGATGGAAAAAATTGCGGAAAATCGAACAATTATACAATATTTGCCTTATGTAACGCGTTGGGATTATTTAGCTACTATGTTTACAGAAGCAATAACCGTAAACGGACCCGAGCAGCTGGGCAATATTCAAGTACCTAAAAGGGCTAGCTACATCAGAGCTATTATGTTGGAATTGAGTCGTATCGCCTCCCATTTATTATGGCTTGGCCCTTTTCTAGCAGATATTGGAGCCCAGACCCCCTTTTTTTATATTTTTCGAGAACGCGAATTGATATATGACCTATTCGAAGCTGCTACCGGTATGCGCATGATGCATAATTATTTTCGTATCGGAGGGGTTGCTGCTGATTTACCTCATGGCTGGATAGATAAATGTTTGGATTTTTGCGATTATTTTTTAAGCAGGGTTACTGAATATCAAAAGCTTATTACACAAAATCCTATTTTTTTAGAACGAGTTGAAGGCATAGGCATTATTGGCCCAGAAGAAGCACTAAATTGGGGTTTATCAGGACCGATGCTACGAGCTTCCGGAATACAATGGGATCTTCGTAAAGTTGATCGTTATGAGTGTTACGACGAATTTGACTGGGAGATTCAATGGCAAAAAGAAGGAGATTCGTTAGCTCGGTATTTAGTACGAATCAATGAAATGACAGAATCCATAAAAATTATCCAACAGGCTCTGGAAAGAATTCCAGGGGGGCCTTATGAGAATTTAGAAGTCCGGCTCTTTAATAGAATAAAGAACCCTGAATGGAATGGTTTTGAATATCGATTTATTAGTAAAAAACCTTCTCCAACCTTTGAATTGTCCAAGCAAGAACTTTATGTAAGAGTTGAGGCGCCAAAAGGAGAATTGGGCATTTTTCTGATAGGAGATCGGAGTGTTTTTCCTTGGAGATGGAAAATTCGGCCGCCGGGTTTTATCAACTTGCAAATTCTTCCACAATTAGTTAAAAGAATGAAATTGGCTGATATTATGACGATACTAGGTAGCATAGATATCATTATGGGAGAAGTTGATCGTTGAAATGATTATCGATACAACAGAAATACAGGCTATCAATTCTTTTTCCAGGTTGGAATCCTTAAAAGAAGTCTATGGAATCGTATGGATACTTGGCCCTATTTTACCGCTTGTATTAGGAATCACACTAGGTGTCTTAGTAATTGTTTGGTTAGAAAGAGAAATCTCTGCGGGGATACAACAACGTATTGGACCCGAATATGCTGGGCCTTTGGGAATTCTGCAAGCTCTGGCAGACGGTACAAAACTACTTTTCAAAGAGAATCTTTTTCCATCTAGAGGAGATACTCGTTTATTTAGTATTGGACCATCCATAGCAGTCATATCCATTTTACTCAGTTATTCAGTAATTCCCTTTAGCTATCGATTTATTCTAACCGATCTTAGTATTGGTATTTTTTTATGGATTGCCGTTTCAAGTCTTGCTCCCGTTGGACTTCTTATGTCGGGATATGCATCAAATAATAAATATTCTTTTTTAGGTGGATTAAGGGCTGCTGCTCAATCAATTAGTTATGAAATACCATTAACTCTATGTGTATTATCAATATCTCTACGTGCGATTCGGTAAGACAAAAAACCTACCCTATTTCTTTTCTTTCTAGAAAGAAAGTTAAATGAGCTGAATATCTATTTTCTTTATTCATCGTTGGGGTTGATGAATTTAATCAGATAGTTATATGAGTGAAATAAAACGGCTTAAAAATTTGCTGTTATAAAGGAATTAAATCTCATTTCCTATGTACAAGAATTAAGTGAAAATAAATATAAACAATCGAGACGATTTACCCCAGGGTTGTTTGATTAGTCATCGTGGTCTGGAGCGGGTTCAAAAGATCAACCATATGTGGTTTTATTATCTATTTCCATAGATATATTACCCTAACGAGAGATTAAAAAAGACGAGTGGATGGTTAGGAAGACCAAGATACACAAAGGATTAGTAATGGAGATTCTGAAAATTACCCAAAAAGATATTTCTTTTTAGAAAAGTAATTCAAATTGGGGCTTTAAGTTGGTAGAAATGATTAAGAAGTACTCCCCACGATTTCGATCCAGAGCATGTTCCTATCCACCGATTAAGTAAATAACTATCAAGAACGAAGAAATCTTTTACTTTTGGTAATACCTCTTTTTCTAAGAAAGGAGAATAGGAACGAAATAAAATAGAAAGACTAGAATTGCAAAAAGAAATCTTTTTATTCAGAACTCTTTTGATTTTTTTCTCTAAATAAAATTTTTGTTATGTAATTATGTAATGTCTAATTCTTTTTCGTAATCGAAAATGATAAAAAAAATAGGTTGAAATATCTATATGATATTTCTTTTAAAAGTCTTTTTTATTCAAGGATAAAGTTATTAATCAAGAAAGAAAAAAGAAAATTCTTAAAAGATGAGATCAATTCAGAAGCATTTTTTGATTATAAATCTAGCAGACAGAATTCCATTGGTCTAATTCTTAGGATGAAAAGATAAGAATTTTTCTCTCTATCGATCCTACAAACGCATTAAGATTAATAATCTTGAAAGGCCCTTAAATTTATTTGTGACCTATGAGGAGCCGTATGAGGTGAAAATCTCATGTACGGTTCTGCAATAGCGACGGAAACAGTGATGTTATCGTCGACTATGATTATCTAACAGTTTAAGTACAGTTGATATAGTTGAGGCGCAGTCAAAATATGGTTTTGGGGGGTGGAATTTATGGCGTCAACCTATAGGGTTTATCGTTTTTCTAATTTCTTCTCTAGCCGAGTGTGAGAGATTACCTTTTGATTTACCAGAAGCAGAAGAAGAATTGGTGGCGGGTTATCAAACCGAATATTCAGGTATCAAATTTGGTTTATTTTACGTTGCTTCGTATCTAAATCTACTAGTTTCTTCATTATTTGTAACAGTTCTTTACTTGGGGGGTTGGAATCTTTCTATTCCATACATACCCGTTACTGGGCTTTTTGACATAAATACAAGAAGTCAAGTTTTTAGAACAATAATTGGTATCTTTATTACATTATCTAAAACTTATTTATTCTTGTTCATTTCTATTGCAACAAGATGGACTTTACCAAGATTAAGAATGGACCAATTATTAAATCTTGGATGGAAATTTCTTTTACCTATTTCTCTAGGTAATCTATTGTTAACAACTTCGTCCCAACTTCTTTCACTGTAATAGTCTATTTTCACAACTTGTCTCAAACAAGAGAAAGAAAGAAGTCAAATTATTTATAGCTATTCAGGTATGTTCCCTATGCTAACTCAGTTCTTGAATTCTGGTCAACAAACAATACGAGCTGCCAGGTACATTGGTCAGGGTTTCGTGATTACCTTGTCCCACGCGAATCGTTTGCCGGTAACTATTCAATATCCCTACGAAAAATTGATCATATCGGAACGTTTACGAGGCCGAATCCACTTTGAATTTGATAAATGCATTGCTTGTGAAGTATGTGTTCGTGTATGTCCTATAGATCTACCCGTTGTTGATTGGAAATTGGAAACGGACATTCGAAAGAAACGATTACTTAATTACAGTATTGATTTTGGAATCTGTATATTTTGTGGTAATTGCGTTGAGTATTGTCCAACAAATTGTTTATCAATGACTGAAGAATATGAACTTTCTACTTATGATCGTCACGAATTGAATTATAATCAAATTGCTTTAGGTCGGTTACCGGCGTCAATAATTGACGATTACACAATTCAAACAATTTCTTCGAATTCACCTCAAATAAAAAATGCACAAAACCCTTAATATTTTTAAATCCAAAATCCCTTTTGGATTTAAAAATGAGGTTTTTCCTTGTTCAATACAAAAGAACGTTTGGTTGGCGAGAATCGTGGATTCGTTTTGATTGAAAATCAATTTCTATTTGAATAACAATTTCCAAAAAAAAGTTTTAACCTCTGTTTTCGAGAATAAGATTAGCCCAATAACTGTATCTACATCAACCCCAACCACCCCCATCAAATTTCATTCAATTAATAATAAGTATCCTAAAAAATAGGATAACTTTTCTTTTGTCCTGGTCAGGTCAACAAAGGCATGAAATAGTTCGATTTTTTATAAAAAATCAAATGGATTTACCTGGACCAATACATGATTTTCTTTTAGTCTTTCTGGGATCGGGTCTTATATTAGGAAGTCTAGCAGTAGTATTACTTCCGAATCCAATTTATTCAGCCTTTTCATTGGGATTGGTTCTTTTTTGTATATCCTTATTCTATATTATATCGAACTCTTTTTTTGTAGCTGCTGCGCAGCTCCTTATTTATGTAGGAGCTATAAATGTTTTAATCATTTTTGCTGTGATGTTCATGAATGGTTCAGAATATTACAAAGATTTTCATCTTTTGACCGTTGGGGATGGAGTTACTTCAATGGTTTGTACAAGTCTTTTTATTTCATTAATTACTACTATTTTGGATACGTCCTGGTATGGGATCGTTTGGACTACAAAATCAAATCAGATTGTAGAGCAAGATTTGCTAAGTACTAGTCAACAAATTGGAATTCATTTATCAACAGATTTTTTTCTTCCATTTGAACTTATTTCAATAATTCTTTTAGTCGCTTTAATAGGTGCAATTGCTATAGCTCGTGAATAAAGAATCTTTAAAAAGAGTAATTAAAATTTTTTGAATTACTGTCTAAAAAATAGAATAGATAGAAGAGAAAGGCTTTTAAAGGCTTTTGTTTTCTATCGATCCTATTACTAATCTATTTTCTTTTTTTTTTCAATATTTGTTAGAATTGATTAAATTATTGTTCAGATTGAAATGAATCAAAATTGAAAGGGAGTTGGTTAATGATGCTCGAACATATACTTGTTTTGAGTGCTTATTTATTTTCTATTGGTATTTATGGATTGATCACAAGTCGGAATATGGTTAGAGCCCTTATGTGCCTTGAACTTATATTAAATTCAGTTAATATCAATTTTGTAACATTTTCTGATATTTTTGATAATCGCCAATTAAGGGGGGATATTTTCTCCATTTTTGTTATAGCTATTGCAGCCGCGGAGGCTGCTATTGGACTGGCTATTGTTTCATCAATTTATCGTAACAGAAAATCAACTCGTATTAACCAATCCAACTTGTTGAATAAATAGTATTAATTTTAATATAAAAAATGGAAATTAAAATATTTATAAAGAAGTTCAAATCGGCAATTTTGGTACAGGGTAAGGTATGATCGTGGTTGCAAAAATATAAAAAATCAAAGTATTCTGGCCCTCGCGCATAAACCAATTGGGAAGTAGATTGATTATGATCACTTATTGATTCGTCTGGTATCTAAATATAGGATTCATTTATAAATTAGTTTACTAGACCGAAAACTTATGACGTTCAAAAATGTATAGATCCAATGTCACATTCAGTAAAGATTTATGATACGTGTATAGGATGTACTCAATGTGTCCGGGCGTGCCCCACCGATGTATTAGAAATGATACCTTGGGACGGATGTAAAGCTAAACAAATTGCTTCTGCTCCAAGGACCGAGGACTGTGTTGGTTGTAAGAGATGTGAATCCGCCTGTCCAACGGATTTCTTGAGCGTTCGGGTTTATTTATGGCATGAAACAACTCGCAGTATGGGTCTAGCTTATTGATACGTTCCATAAAACTCTACTTGAATCCATTTTTTTACCGGCAAAACCCGTGCTCAAATTCAAATATTTTGGGCACCGGTTTTTCTGGCCCAAGTATATCTTGTCTTTACCACGAACCAATTTCCTTGCTTAACATTAATTGTAGTTTTACCAATAGTTGCGGGTTCCTTAATTTTCTTTCTTCCACAGAGAGGAAATAGATTAATCCGCTGGTATACTACATGTATATGTATTTTAGAACTTATTCTAACGACTTATGCCTTCTGCTATCATTTCCAAGCGGATGATTCGTTAATCCAACTAGTGGAAGATTATAAATGGATCCGTTTTTTTGATTTCCATTGGAGATTGGGAATAGACGGGCTCTCTATAGGACCCACTTTACTCACGGGATTCATCACTACTTTAGCTACTTTAGCGGCTTGGCCAGTTACTAGGGATTCTCGATTATTTTTTTTTCTGATGTTAGCAATGTACAGCGGGCAAATAGGATTATTTTCTTCTCGGGACCTTTTACTTTTTTTCCTCATGTGGGAGTTAGAATTAATTCCCGTTTATCTACTTGTATCCATGTGGGGAGGAAAAAAACGTCTGTACTCGGCTACAAAATTTATTTTGTACACGGCGGGGGGCTCCGTTTTTCTTTTAATGGGAGTTCTGGCCATTGGTTTATATGGTTCGACTGAACCAACATTTACTTTTGAAATATTAGCCAATCAGTGCTACCCCCTGGCCTTGGAAATAATATTTTATATTGGATTTTTTATTGCTTTTGCTGTCAAATTACCAATCATACCCCTACATACATGGTTACCAGATACCCATGGAGAGGCGCATTATAGTACTTGTATGCTTTTAGCCGGAATCTTATTAAAAATGGGGGCGTATGGATTAGTTCGAATCAATATGGAATTATTTCCCCATGCTCATTCTATATTTTCCCCCTGGTTGCTAATAATAGGCGCAACACAAATAATCTATGCAGCTTCAACATCTCTCGGCCAGCGGAATTTAAAAAAACGAATAGCCTATTCTTCCGTATCTCATATGGGTTTCATAATTATAGGAATAGGTTCTATCACTGATATGGGGCTCAACGGAGCCCTTTTACAAATAATCTCTCATGGGTTTATCGGCGCTGCACTTTTTTTCTTGGCCGGAACGACTTATGATAGAATACGGCTTGTTTCTCTTGACGAAATGGGTGGAATAGCTATCCCAATGCCAAAAATATTCACGATGTTCAGTAGCTTTTCGATGGCCTCCCTTGCATTACCGGGTATGAGTGGTTTTGTTGCCGAATTTATAGTCTTTTTGGGGCTAATTACTAGCCAAAAATATCTTTTAATGACAAAAGCTCTAATTTCTTTTGTAATGGCAATTGGAATGATATTAACTCCTATTTATTTATTATCTATGTTACGTCGGATGTTCTATGGATACAAGATATTTAATATTTCAAACTCTTATTTTTATGATTCTGGGCCGCGGGAGTTATTTCTTTTGATCTCTATTTTTTTACCCCTACTGGGTATTGGCATGTACCCCGATTTCCTTCTTTCACTATCAGTTGAAAAGGTTGAAGTTATTCTATCTAATTCTTTTTATAACTAGTTATTATTCGTAAGAAACAATAAAAAAAATGTTCGTTATATAAAGTAGCCTTTTTCTTTTATGTATAAGTAAAAAATGAATAATGAATGTGAACTGACGAGAACCCGGCGAATTACTAGAATATTCTAGTAATTCGCCGGGTTCTCGTCAGTTCACACAAAGTTTTTTTATATGATAATATGCGATATACACTTTTCTATTTCTGGACCCTTTATTTTTAATTCAATTATAATGTAAATGAACCATAACTATGTAGTCCTATTCCTAATAGATTGACTCCAAAATAGCATATCCAAATTATAAGAAATCCAATAGACGCCACAATTGCCGAATTTGTACCCTTCCACTTTATATTTGTTCGAATATGTAAATAAATCGCGAATACGATCCAAGTAATAAAAGCCCAAGTTTCTTTTGGGTCCCAACTCCAGTAGGATCCCCATGCTTCGTTAGCCCACACCGCTCCCGAAAGAATTCCTGTGGTTAAAAAGATAAACCCTAGACTAATAACCCGATAACTCCAATAATCCAACTGTTGAATTAATTGTGATCTGTAATAATTTCTTGGAGAAAAAAACGAAGTATTTTGAAAAAAATTACTCCGTTCATTCATATATTTGATCTCACCAAAAAAAAACGACTTATTTAAAAAATGATTACTCGTATAAAAAAACTTTCTCTTTTTTTTTACTGTAATGACTAGAAGAGATACTGATAATAATGATCCACATAAAAGGGCTGCGTAGCCTAATATCATCATACTTACGTGCATTATTAGCCACTCAGATTGAAGAGCGGGTACTAATATTTTGGATTCGCGTATTTCAGTTAAAAGACCTGAAGTAGCAAAGCCCTGCGTAAAAATAGCACTTGGGCCTATTATTGTGCTTAGCAGATTTTTTTTTTTTTGAAATGCGGAACTATATGAATAAGGGAAAAACTCCATGAAAGAAAGATTAACGATTCATATAAATCACTTATTGGAAAATGTCCCGAATAAATCCAACGAGTAATTAAGAATCCTGTTATACAGATAAAAGTTATTATCATGCCTTTTTCAGACGAATCATATAGTTTTACGAGTTCATCGACTAAAAAGGTTATCAAATGAATTGTAATTATTATTGAAACGATCGAAAAAGAAATATGAGTTAATATATGCTCTACGGTTGAAAATATCATAAAAATAAATAAAAAAGAAATTTCTAAATTATAAAATAAGAACAAAATAGGGAACTGAATTCATTTTCATTTATAGAATCCGTTTACTTTTTTTAGTAAATCACATGCCGCCACTCGGACTCGAACCGAGATGCTCTAGCACTGCTTCCTAAGAGCAGCGTGTCTACCAATTTCACCATAGCGGCTTGTCTTGAATTCATAATAGCCCGTGGCTCATCAATCGTCTAGATTTTAGAATTCAATTGGGTGTAATATTTTTTTAGGAAAGATAAAAATTGATGAATAAAAATCCGTTCAACTAGGTCTTTGAACGTTCATTATTTGAGTTTTAGCTAGGGTTTATTGTGTTGAACTCTTGTAAAACTAGATAGTCCTACTATGAATTAAGGGGTAGAACCACCCCCCCAAAAAAAGAACCTATTTTGAATCATTAAAAATTGACACGTCTTTTATCCAGAACATCTTCACTAAGTGTTTTGCGTGGATTGATAGCGAGATGTAGGTGGGGTCTATATAGGAATTGAGAAAATAGTAATTTAGAAAAGTCAAAAAGTTGTACAAAAAAGAAAACCCTATAATTCATTCTATTCCAAATCAAATAGGTTGGTGGGGAAAAGAATGCTTGTATATTAGGAAATATACTAAAAAAAAAAGCAAGCATTCTTTTTTTTTTCGATTCGGAATAGAAGAATTCTTATTCTATATATTTATTCTATAATATTATATTTAAATTTTAAAAGCGGAACGCATTCCATTTCCTATTGAGTCACTCAATAGGAAATGGAATTAGAGAGTTGGATTTTCGACCTGAAATAACTCAAAAATCGAGTCAGACCAGTGTAGATTATTCCGACCTGTTATGTTTTATTACTTATTTTATTTGTTTGTCGCTCAAAAAACTTTTAGAATTACCGGTAGAAAGAGATTTCCCTAAGGAAAACGCCCTTAACGCTGTCCAATAACCCCTCTTTTTCCAAAAGTTTTTACGAATACGCTTTTTTGATGCAGAAGTACGTTTTTTGGGAACTGCCATTTAAATAAAAATTAAGAAATGACTCATTGGTATAGCTGGATGTGAAAGACATCTATTGGTCAAAAAAATCTAAACTAAAAACTAAAGGAGTAGATAAGATGGGTGAAAAATATGTCCAATTTGACTAGAATTTTCAAATTCCAAAAAAACTAGTAATTTGGTTCTTTCTTTCATTTGACCAATTAGAACTTCTTTATTTCAATATTTGAAGTATTTAGCAGAAACTCAGAAAGAATAAGTTAAAAAGAAAAAATTATATTTAAGTTAGTGCATATCTTCGTTTTTTTATTCACTCCTTTTTTTAAAGTACATTGAATCGGAAACAAAAAATATTAATTAAGAATTATAAAACTTTTTTATGGAACAGACATATCAATACGCATGGATTATACCTTTCGTTCCACTTCCGGTTCCTATGCTAATAGGAGTGGGACTTCTTCTTTTTCCGACAGCAACAAAAAATCTTCGTCGTATGTGGGCCTTTCCGAGTATTTTATTGTTAAGTATAGTTATGATTTTTTCAGCTAATCTGTCTATTCAACAAATAAATAGCAATTCTATCTATCAATATGTATGGTCTTGGACCCTTGATAATGATTTTTCTTTCGAATTCGGCTACTTGATTGATCCACTTACTTCTATTATGTTACTGTTAATCACTACTGTTGGAATTATGGTTCTTATTTATAGTGATAATTATATGGCCCACGATCAAGGATACTTGAGATTTTTTGCTTATATGAGTTTTTTCAGTACTTCGATGTTGGGATTAGTGACTAGTTCAAATTTGATACAAATTTATATTTTTTGGGAATTGGTTGGAATGTGTTCCTATCTATTAATAGGGTTTTGGTTCACACGACCTCCTGCCGCAAATGCTTGTCAAAAAGCGTTTGTAACTAATCGTATAGGGGATTTTGGTTTATTATTAGGAATTTTAGGTTTTTATTGGATAACAGGTAGTTTTGAATTTCGGGATTTATTCGAAATATTCAATAACTTGAATTATAATCATCAAGTCAACTCTCCTTTTGTTACTTTGTGTGCTACTCTATTATTTGCCGGTGCAGTCGCCAAATCTGCACAATTTCCCCTTCATGTATGGTTACCTGATGCTATGGAGGGACCCACTCCTATTTCGGCTCTGATACATGCTGCTACCATGGTAGCAGCGGGAGTTTTTCTTGTAGCTCGCCTTATTCCTCTTTTCATAGTTATACCCTATATAATGAATTTTATCTCGTTGATAGGAATAATCACCGTCTTATTAGGAGCTACTTTAGCTCTTGCTCAAAAAGACATTAAAAAGGGTTTAGCCTATTCGACAATGTCTCAGTTGGGTTATATGATGTTAGCTTTAGGAATAGGGTCTTACCGAAGTGCTTTATTTCATTTGATTACTCATGCTTATTCCAAAGCATTATTATTTTTAGGGTCTGGATCCATTATTCATTCGATGGAAACAATTGTTGGCTATTCTCCAGATAAAAGTCAGAATATGGTTTTTATGGGCGGTTTAACAAAGTATGTACCAATTACCAAAACCTCATTTTTATTAGGTACACTTTCTCTTTGTGGTATTCCGCCCCTTGCTTGTTTTTGGTCAAAAGATGAAATTCTTAATGATAGTTGGTTATATTCGCCGATTTTCGCAATACTAGCTTGGGCCACAGCAGGATTAACCGCCTTTTATATGTTTAGGATCTATTTACTTACTTTTGAAGGGCATTTAAATGTTAATTTTCAAAATTACACTGG